AAAACTCTATGGAAAGATGGTGGTTGAATTCGATGGTGTTTAAAAAGGAGTTAGAGCGTAGGTATGGGATAAAGAACTCAATGGAAAATCTTGGTCCTGTTGAAAATACTAGTGAAAGTGAAGATCCGAATAGAAAAGGTAGGGCTAAAAACATTCATAGTTGCAGGGGTCGTGACAATTCTAGTTACACTAATGCGGATCGTTTATTCGGCTTCAAAGACATTTGGAATTTTCTCTCTGATGATACTTTTTTAGTTAGGGATAGTAACGGAGATACTTATTCTATCTATTTTGATATTGAAAATCATATTTTTGAGATTGACAACGACTATTCTTTTATGAGTGAATTAGAAAATTCTTTTTATCATTATCGCAATTCTAGTTGTATGAATAATGGATCTACGAGTGAAGATTCCTTATCCAATCGTTACATGTATGTAACTCAATCTAGTTGGAATAATCACATTAATAGTTGCATTGACAGTTATCTTCAGTCTCAAATCTGTATTGATACGTCCATTGTAAGTGATAGTAGTGACAGTTACATTTCTAGGTGCATTTTTGATAAACGTAGAACTAGTAGTGAAAGCGGGAGGTCCAGTCTACGAACCCGCGCGAAGAGTAGTGATTTAACTCTAAGAGAAGCGTCTAATGATCTCGATGCAACTCAAAAATACAGGCATTTGTGGGTTCAATGCGAAAATTGTTATGGATTAAATTATAAGAAATTTTTGAAATCAAAAATGAATATTTGTGAACAATGTGGATATCATTTGAAAATGAGTAGTTCAGAAAGAATCGAACTTTCGATCGATCCCGGTACTTGGGATCCTATGGATGAAGACATGGTCTCTCTGGATCCCATTGGATTTCATTCGGAGGAGGAGCCTTATAAAGATCGTATTGATTCTTATCAAAGAAAGACAGGATTAACTGAGGCTGTTCAAACAGGTGTAGGTCAACTAAATGGTATTCTCGTAGCAATTGGGGTTATGGATTTTCAGTTTATGGGGGGTAGTATGGGATCCGTGGTGGGGGAGAAAATAACCCGTTTGATTGAGTACGCTACCAATCGACTTATACCTCTTATTATAGTGTGCGCTTCGGGGGGGGCGCGCATGCAAGAAGGAAGTTTGAGCTTGATGCAAATGGCTAAAATATCATCTGCCTTATATGATTATCAATCCAATAAAAAGTTATTTTATGTATCAATCCTTACATCTCCTACTACTGGTGGGGTAACAGCTAGTTTTGGTATGTTGGGAGATATCATTATTGCCGAACCCAATTCCTACATTGCATTTGCGGGTAAAAGAGTAATTGAACAAACATTGAATAAAACAGTACCTGAAGGTTCACAAGCAGCTGAATATTTATTCCAGAAAGGTTTATTCGACCTAATCGTACCACGTAATACTTTAAAAAGTGTTCTGAGTGAGTTATTTAAGCTCCACGACTTTTTTCCGTTCAATTCAAATTCAATCAAGTAGAGCGTATTAAGTTCAATTATTTTATTTGTAGCAAACAAGTAGTTAGCTTGTCGGAATTAAAGTAAATAAGAACGCAATTTTCTTTGGTTGGTGACCTAAGATCTAATTGTAGAAAGAAGCAAAAGTTGCGGATAACTCTTTTTTTTACCTAGATTTCCCATTACTAATTAAGAATAAGAAGTCTTTATCAAGAAGATAAAAGCGTGAGTTCTTCCTTTCGTGACATTAGGCAAATAAAACGAATTTCGCCTTACGTAGATAATAAAATATAGAAAAGATAGATATATAGTTTTTTATCTTTCTGCATCGCCCGAAAATCTCATTTTCACTAAAAATCCTGGTTGTGTCGCATTCTAGCAAATCTTTCGATAATTTGTAAGAAACCTTTTCAAATTAGAAGACAAGAACAAAACACAAAGAAATTAAGAAAAAAATATATTTAATATAATAAAGTTGATTATCATAGGTATCTTTCGTGTAAAAAGATGAATAAGTCCATTTATTTAGTTCTACATTCCTTGGACTTAGTCTATATACTCACTTAGATATATAGATATTTATTACTTCTATAATAATTTTCAAATTCAATTTCTTAAGAAATTGAATTTAATAATAAAGACCAATTCATAATAATTACACTTTTGAATTATAATTATTGTAAAATATTATATAAAAAAATAATAACAGGTGCAAATAATAAATCGAGGTACCCCATTGTTATGACAACTTTCACTTTTCCCTCTATTTTTGTGCCTTTAGTAGGCCTAGTATTTCCGGCAATTGCAATGGCTTCTTTATTTCTTTATGTTCAAAAAAACAAGATTGTTTAGATCTGAGGGGACCCAATCTCATCCATTTTTTTTTGAACTTCTACTTGCTAGCATAACACAGATATTTATTTCTTTCGGGAAATGGAAATATGGTATGACATGTGATTTCTAAAGGAAAAAGCTATTATGCCTACAGAAAATGATCTATGGGTAAATAAAATCCAGCTAGTTTCAAATAGAGCAGGATCGTTGGATACCTAAAGTTGGTGGATCCAGCTGTAATATGTATATTTGGGATTTAAGGAAGGGTATGTTATTAGTTTAGATCTAACCAATTTGATAAATTACTCCTAAGGGTTCACATCAACTAGCACTAGTTCACATCAACTAGCACTCGTTCACATCAAACTAGTGCTAGTTTGATGAGAGTTCCTTCGGAAACAAAAAAAAGTAAAGTCAAAATAATTTGGGGTATTCTCTCAATTCCAATAAAATTAAATCGGATGAAGTATGAGTTGGCGATCAGAACATATATGGATAGAACTTATAACGGGGTCTCGAAAACTAAGTAATTTTTGCTGGGCCCTTATCGTTTTTTTAGGTTCATTAGGATTCGTATTGGTTGGAACTTCCAGTTATCTTGGTAGAAATTTGATATCTTTTGTTCCGGCTCAGCAAATTGTTTTTTTTCCACAAGGGCTCGTGATGTCTTTCTACGGGATCGCTGGTTTCTTTATTAGTTCCTATTTGTGGTGCACAATTTCCTGGAATGTAGGTAGTGGTTATGATCGATTCGATAGAAAGGAGGGAATAGTGTGTATTTTTCGTTGGGGATTTCCTGGAAAAAATCGTCGCATATTCCTCCGATTCCGTATAAAAGATATTCAGTCCATTAGAATAGAAGTTAAAGAGGGTATTTATGCTCGTCGTATCCTTTATATGGACATCAGAGGCCGGGGGGCTGTTCCGTTGACCCGTACTGATGAGAATTTGACTTCACGAGAAATTGAACAAAAAGCCGCCGAATTGGCCTATTTTTTGCGCGTACCAATTGAAGTCTTTTGAGAAAAGGAAATGGGCTGAAGAATGAATGCTTTCTCAGCAGGAGAGAAAAAATTCCTGTTTTTTCTATAACATAATTTAACTGAAGTTTCGTCAAAACGTTCAGTCGAGCCAAAGCCGATATATATGGAACAACCCTAAAACAAAACCCCCTCCTTTGAGGTTTTTTATGCGTATCCAAATCCATGCAACTCAATTCAAACAAGTAACAAATTGAACTACTAGATTCAATTCATCGGATACATCAAATGATTTCGAAAGAAATCAATTCATCTTTTTTCAATATTTGTTGGAATTGATACTTTAGATGCAGATAAATCCTATCGTGTAAATTATTTCTGTCAATCGACCCTTTAATTTATCCTTTCTTTTGTGTTCCATTACTAATACTAACCAATAAAGGGTTTTCTTTATAATGATAACCGGTCCATTTCTGTCTTGTTTTACCACTCATTTTTTTATCATCACAATATTTTTCTCTCAATTATTCTATTCTTGGATATGGGTAATCGTTGGAATTTTTTCAAAATATTCTATATTTTTATAGAAAAGGAATTCTTTCGTCTCAAAATATCAATAATATTCATTTCTTAAAGTGTCTCCTTTCGGTCATTCATCGAAAGGAGACACTTTAAGAAATTTGATGAATTGAGAGATCTGGAAACAAAATTTTTGATTATTTCTTGATTCGAATTCGAAGCGGAGTCGTAGTCTATTTTTGTATTCGTTCTAGATTCACACAAAATCACAAATAAAATAGATTCATAGGTTTGATACCTTGTCTAGAACTCATGGGTAAAAGAAATATTCGATCACATAGAGTCGACGAATGAAGTGGGTTAATTAATAATTCACAGACGAAAAATGGCAAAAAAGAAAGCATTCATTCCTCTTTTGTATCTTGCATCTATAGTGTTTTTGTCCTGTTGGATTTCTCTCTCATCATTTACTAAAAGTATGGAATCTTGGGTTACTAATTGGTCGAATACTGATCAATCCGAAATCTTTTTGAATGATATTCAAGAAAAAAGTATTTTAGAAAAGTTCATAGAATTAGAGGAAATCCTCTTCTTGGACGAACTGATCAAGGAATACTCGGAAATACATCTACAAAAGCTTCCTATAGGAATCCACAAGGAAACGATCCAATTAATCAAGATACACAATGAGGATCGTATCCATATGATTTTGCACTTCTCGACAAATATAATATGTTTTGCTATTCTAAGCTGTTATTCTATTTTAGGTAATGAAGAACTTGTTATTCTTAACTCTTGGGCTCAGGAATTCCTATATAACGTAAGCGATACAGTAAAAGCTTTTTCGATTCTTTTATTAATGGATTTATGTATCGGATTTCATTCACCCCACGGTTGGGAACTAATGATTGGTTCTGTCTACAAGGATTTTGGATTTGTTCATAATGATCAAATCATATCTGGTCTTGTTTCCACTTTTCCAGTTATTCTCGATACTATTTTAAAATATTGGATTTTCCGTTATTTAAATCGTGTATCTCCGTCACTTGTAGTTATTTATCATTCAATGAATGATTAATAAATGATCCACCGATATTAATCTAATCAAATTATAATGTTTCTTAATGTGTAGTTCTACATAAGCATTAAAAACTTTCTACCCGGGGGATTTTCATCCTATAGCATTCCAGTAAAATGAT